AGTCAAGGGTGCGAAAGACTTTGCCTATCACCTACCTTATTAGCTTATTCAGGAAGAGCAGCTGATAGATCTCTATTTTAGCTGATTCAATAGCAGATGGTCTTGGAAAGAACCTTTCATTCGATGCTTCTGATTAAACGACAACCAAGCAAGGAAGTATGCGATAGGGTTAGCTTAATAAAGGCAAGCAGGGTCCAAACATCACATGCCGAGTTAGCCCCCGCCAGGGATGATTTGAATCCGCTTTTGCTGAAAGATCTGTTTAATCGAGCGAGTGAAGAACGGCCGAGCGAGGAGCGAGGGGAGCTGGCATATGGGCTAGGTTAAAGGATGCGATAGCAGGCTCTACGCCATAGCCATATGAAATGGCATTTTCTTAGAATTTAGAAGAAGGTCAACTCTTTCTAAGCCTGGGATGATTTTCATCTTCTTTAGCTGGGGGCCCCAAGATATGCATTTAGCTTGGCATAAAATAAAGCTTACCTTTGCCCTATGCTTTTAGGAAGATTAATTCCTTAGGCTTCTCTTTTTCTGTTGAGGCATTATTGACCAATCTTTAGGACCAACCACTTTTAGGATCAATTCTTTCTATATCCTAATCCGAACTCAAGGAAAAGCACTCATGGAACGGTAAATGGCTGCTTTTCTGATCTCTTGTTTAGGAACCACTCCGGGGCGCAGGTGTTTAGGTAATTAAATTGTCACAGAGCTAAGGTTCGGCTGTTAAGGACCAATCTTATTCATCGACACAGGAAAAAGCATCTATGGTTTCTTCGATGAAAAGAAACCTGCTGTGTGTTCATACTTGAATTAAAGAAGCTAGCTGCAATACTGCTCGTCTGGATAGAACAACTGTCTTTTACTTCTGTTCGCTACTCTACTGAACTCGCTCGTTCCGAAAGAAGAGCAGTTGCTTCATTTCCTGGCACAAGAAAAGCCCTTAAAAGCCCCGGCAAATCTCTCACATAGGGTTCCCCATGCTTTAATGCCTAGAACGCGTGTTCTAGGATCGAAAAACGTCGAATGCTTTAGTTTAATATGCAGATAGCAAGTCAGTTCTTATCTTCCAAAAGCTGCTTTAAGCGCCTTTCCTTGACTAAAAAAAAGAGGTGCGTGCCTATTGACGATAAGATAACATGAAAGAGTTTAGTATAGCCTGCCCTTGAACCCCTGGGATGATTTAATTCTCTTTTGCTGAAAGAGTTGTTTCATCGGCATAGGGAAATGGTCTGACAGATGCAGTGCGATTAGATGGCCCTAGCCCTTTCTTCTTCTTATTCTTCTGCTCGAACTGTCTTCTCTAAAGCGAAAGGGAGTTCAGCTAAATAGAGTTCTGTTACCGACTCCGATCTTCTTTCATCAGCTGTTCTTGCTAACGTCTTCACGGAGAGAAGGAACTCGAGCCAACAAGTCGTTCGGTTAGAAAGCGCTAGCGGTCTTACTTAGCTTAGGAAAGATGCCATTTCTCTTTTTTAGCCAAGAATTGTTCAAGTTAAATCAGCTGGTAGTCTTTCCTTGGCTTGTTGTTTCAGCGAGATTGGCTTGGTATGTATAAAGTAGCTCCTGATTCTCGGTCTTCTGGAAAGGGGGCGAAGTCATCTTAATAGTCAAAGAGCCTTGGACTGATGTAAAGGCTTTCAAATGCTACAGCCTAGAGAGATAATGATATAAGGGCCTTTAGGCTACCTATTATCTTAACAATGGAATTTTCCTTAGCCCTCAGTCAAGCTTAGCCGCCTTTTCCTTTCCTTTCATTCTTCGGGTGGCCTGTGATCTTCCATGCACGGATTCAAAGCATAGAATCGAAACTGGTTACCTTTCTATACTGGTCTTAGATCTCTGCTCTGACTCTATTCAATTCCTAGAGCTTTGCATTGGCCAATGCAACGTATATTACTTTAAACTCTCACTATCAATCCTGGCCTGGCATAGAATATGAGTTCAATAATGAAAACTAAAATCATATGAATAAAATTGGGATTCCTATCATGCTCTCAAGCCCACGGGGTCCTTGTAACCTGTTCATGTGACACATGTATAGACATTCCGAAACCAACCGGTTAAGAGGTCCATCACTGATGGGACATGGTCCCAGAAAACTCACCGAGGTATCCACCCATTTTCTTAATGAATGCTAGCCATAAAAAGCGAAGCCCTGTGTTTTATTAGGCACGGTGCCAGAAGCAGCGAACGCTATAACCGCGCGAACAGCAGAGCAAGCAGAGGCAAAGGTACCACTATCTCTACATCGTTTCAACAGTCAAGGCCTAGGCGGAGGCCGAAGCATTTGAATCAGATCCAATTGACCCTGCCAGAGCACCAATTGAACCAGTCCTAGCCAGCATTTCTTATGGTTTGGGCGAGAATCCTTTCTAGTCAGGCATCACTACAGCACAGGAAGCGGGGCGAGGGGTAGAGCGAATTAAGCAAGGATAATCTCGAATTGTCTACTTGAAGTGGGGGTATCCTTGGCTAGCCCGCCGGTAATAGAAGGAAGCAAAGATTCAGGCGGCTAGTCTTTTGAGTTCGAGATCTATCCCAACCCAAGAAATAGGGATAGAGACAAAGGTTGCAGCAGGAGGGAAGCCTTTTCTTTACAAGGTTTATACTTGGCCAAGCAAACTGTCTATCGGCCGCCTGTGTCCTATTTTTATTTGCCAACTAAGCGACTTGTTTCATGGCTGTTTTATTGGAGCCGTCCACTGATCCCACTCACTCTGGAGTTGCTTACACTGTTTTCTTTCAGCTATAGAAGACCCGGGGCTGACTCGACTGATTGATCAATGCCCATCAGCGGTCACTTGCTTTGCTTGATACAGAGTTGAACTATAACATAACTCAAGGCCGGAGGCTGCTACCCACTTTTCAAATAGTTCCACGGGTAAGGAGAGAAAGGCTAATAAGTTGAGGGGGCTGGGCGCAAGGAGATGCTGAAATGAATATGAATGCCGAGGAGTTCTTATTAGTTTAGTGCAAAAAGAAGGTGCAAGCGATCTCATATTGAGGAAGACGCTATCGAAAGTGAGATAACGGCTATTCCTCGTTGAGTCAAGTCTTGGCTAACACTACTTTGACGATTGAACTGATACAAGTCAGTAGTTGAATACTAGGGAAGTCCGAAGTTCAACTGTTTGCGTTCAGCTAGTTTCTTGCTCCAATTGAAAGACATCCACACTTATCTTGAACTGAGCTTAGCTAAATGGTTTGCAGCCCAGCTTTAGAACGCCCGGCCCGGCGTACAGAGTTGAGTTCGAATAAAGAAATAATATAGAATAAAAATTTGGCGTTTCCCGGAAAGGGCCTTATAAGTGAACTACCTCCGATCAGAAATCTTCATAAAAGCTGGCTATACGCTGATCTTTATGATGGGGTTGTTGACTCTTTACTTACTGGTGTCATTACGTAACTCACACTTATCTGATCATATGTATATATATGAGTACCTCCGAAGAAGATCCGATCTCATACGTAGTAGAGTACTTTCGAAGAAGAAATATGAAGAAGACTTCCGAACAAGCAAGATAGGCCGGCCAGCTTGCTTAGACGTGCATGCTAGCCGCTACAACCTAAATCGAAGAAGTGTATCACAAGGCGGCAGGCTTCGCTAGATTAAAAAAGTAGTGTATGGGGCTTCTCTTGCATTGCCAGGAAGAATGAGTGGGTACATAGTGAGCAGTCATTACGTTAGCAAGCCTGCAAGCAATTCATCCGTTTTAGTTAGTGGTTTTTCAGTCTTATCTGCTAGCGGCCACTGGTGAGAAAGAAAGGAAAACTAGGTGAAGAGGGTATAGTAACAAAGAGCATAGCGGACCTGAGATCGAAGACGGAAGATAAGTTTCAGCAGTTCCCTTCCGCGAGGAGTATATAATGTAAGCTGCAGCCATTTGTCTTGATTCAGCTAACGAAGAGTGTAGAAACAACCGTAGTATAATCTGTATGAAAGGCAGTTTCCTTTTATGGTCCATAGAAAAAAAGCAAAATCTTCATTCTCAACGGCATCGATCGGACTGCTTTTTAGCTGTCTCCGACTTGGAGAATTCCATCGCATAAAACATCGTGTTGTTGACAGAACGTCCTTTTCGCTTGGTTTTGGCATGGTTGTGTCATGCTAACCTTCTTTGAGCTAAGGACCCGGCTGGATTCATTTGATATGATATTAGATGAGCAGCCGTACTATGATCGTTCGGGAGACATGGCCTGCTACACACGAGAATGAATTGTTATGTGGTCGATACTCACATCCATCAAGCTCAGTTCTGTCGAAATGGGCGGTAAAACTACATAGTTGAATATGTAACTGTTTCCCTTCTGTCAGCCGAGGAATTCTGCTCGTAACATGAATGAAAGGTGCGGCAGGAGTGGAATGGTAACAGCAATATAATATGTTCCATAAAAAAAATGAATCATCTAAAGAAATATAATGGAAAGAATGCTTATGATTCAAGTTCAATAAGAATTTCTTTTGTGTTTAGCGAAAGACAGCGACTTTGGCGTAGTAAAAGAGTCATTAGCGACCCCCTCGATGAAGTCCTTATATCTATGCGGTATACTTTTGTATAAACCTCCACTCTTTGTCCCACTGATTGTGCTCGTCGGGAATAATCCTAATCTGATGCTTGGCGCCGGGATGAGCTTTATCAGTTAGAAGAATTATTTCGCTTTTAGGCCGATAACAAACAAGCAAAAAGAAATCTCAAAAGCCCTGCAAGTTTGTTATCGGCTTTCATTTCACTTTAGAAAAGTATAAGTACTTCTTTCTTCTATAGCACACGCATAGCTGCTTCACATCGACATCGAGTATGCTCGCAATTCGCCTTTCCCCATTATACATACGAATTTTGAGAAGTAGAGCGGAACCTGGATGATTTCTATCTGTGAAGGATCTTTCCTATTGAGTAAGGGTCGTTATTTTGCTTCTACAAAAGGGAATTAAAAGAAGAACTCCTTTGATACTGGCCCTCGACCTTAATAAGATGGATTAGACTTTACTTAGCTTTCATATCAAGCACACACCCCCGTGGGAAAGACAGCGGATAGGGTCATGAAGCGCCCAACGAATACATATGATCAAGGAACCAAGCTTTTTTAGCTATTTTTTGATAGGTTGGGGGGTGTGCGATTTCCACCTCTGTCTAGGGTGTAGAAATCCCACATCACACCGTCTACCAAGTTAGAAAGGTCTTTCTTCGTTATAATGAATTTCTGGCGTAAAAAGGATTTTCATCTTGTTTCGATTCCTTTTAGTCTGCCTTTTTTTTGGCGATAGGCGCTGCTCTAATCCACTCCTACTACGGTAAATTGAATAAAAAAAGATCCCCTTGTGGGGCAGTATCTAAGAGTCCAATAGTTCTTACTCTATATTAAGACTCCCACATCCGAAATAGACTTCGACTCCGTTCTTGCTTTCCTATTCAAGATGGCTTTACAGCAGGTGTGCTGACTTGACCCGAGGAGATCCGATTGCTTGTGCTTATGTACCAGTTCCTATTGCTTACTTTTCATTCCGATTTCTATTTCTATTGGCAGGCTATTAAGCCGGAAAAGCCTCTGAAGAAAGTAATCAAAAAAAAGTGTAGGTCTTAGGAAAGAACTCAAATCCCAAGACAAGACAAGAGATATACTATTAAGGAACTGGAAGCACAGCTCTCTCGTCCCTTCTATGGTCCTGAGGGAAGTGTTAACTTGAGACTGATTGGAAGTAGTGCTTTCTTCTTTCAAAGAGACTCGTTTAACCCGATATATGAATCTAAAAACTCTCTTTCTTTTTTCATCGGTATCGGTAAAGTAAAGTGCTCTGTGATTTGTTTAAAGCTCCTCTATGGGCACGTTGAATGAAAGTTTTCAAAGTCTTTTCTTTGCTGGCTTGACTCCAGAACTAGTAGAGGAAGGAAGCGATGATCGGTCTATCCCATTAGGCCTAATCCCGTTAGCCAATGAAATGAAATGACTACCTTTCTTGGACTGTGAGCGACGACACCAGATCAGAGCGAGAGACGAGAAATGCGATTAAACTGCTTAACCTTACCAATATAGCCAATGTAATTGCCTTACTTCGCCCCAAAGATGAGACTAGGAGCGTTGCATGCTCAAATGTAAACAATTGTAAACAAGCTCTTGTACATCCAAAGCTTGTTCAAAGTCCGAAAAAAACCACTTCTCGGAGGTGAAAAGACAAAGACACCGACGGAGGATATGAAATAGATCGACCAACCCTTGAACCTAGCCCTCGGACTTCACCTTTTTTTTTAAAGAATGGCCTTTACAGCGCCCTATGCCGATTCCCACTTTCACTCTTTTGCCTCGACCTAGGGAGAAAAGTATAGGATGGAATTTGGATACTATAGTAAGCTCTTAAAATGGGCTTAGCCAAGTTGTCGCCGTTCACCAGTGGAATATTTCCATGATATAGTCGCTCATTCATTTGTGAATTCCTTTCTTGAGTCCAGGATATCATATCGGATATATATATAAAGAGTTGCCGGAACCGGTGCTACACCACACCTTCTCCTTAGCATGGGCTTTTTCTTTCTCAATTGATTTTGAATTACATGACTGGGAATCCTCCTTTCATCGGTGGCCAAAAGACCAAAGTATTCACTTACTACCTAATTCCGAGTTTCAACCGAACTGCTGGCACCCGTTTTCCAAGCCCTTGCTTTTAGGGCAGATAGATGGTCAGCTTAGCTATGAATTTGACTTGCTCCGGAGAGTACGATCTTTGGCTTGCTGCTCTCCCAGCTCATTAGGGACAAAACCCACCACACGAAAGCTTTTTCAAAGCTATTCCCACTGCTTCGGAATCTTAGTCTTCATAGGTGGTGGTACTAAAAGCTGGGGAAATCCTCTTGCAAAGGTCCAAAACTAAGGTTCTTCATGAACGACTTGCCTGTCTTAAGCATATTCTTATTAATAAGAATATGGGACACCGACTGTGAAGGAAGGTTCCCCGGATGATTGCTTCTATCGACTGTCCTTCTCTATGTTGACTGGGGAAGCCTCTCAATGTGCAACCTTACTTTGCTCAGCTAGTGCTACTCTTTCCTTTGTTTGGCCTGATCTCGTAAAGAAAGGAAGGCTCATGAATGACCAATCCCTGAGGCACACTATGAATGATTCTGCTTCTGTCTGGTCGTACTAGGCCATTAAAGTCTCACTACTTTCTATGTGAATCTTTGTATCCGAAAGGAAATCCCATGCATTGAGATAGCAGGTTGGATCATCATCAAACACAGGAATGGGTGCTCAATCAATGGAATGTTTGCTTTTAGATCTGTTTCAGTGCTTATCAAATAAAAATAGAAGGTTGAGGTCGAAACAAGGGATCAACCTGTAGACATGTTGCGCTGAACCTGCCGAACTAGTCCATAGATAATACCTAGAATAGATCACGCCTCTATCTAAGTTCATTTCTGATTTAATCGATTCGATTCCAATTCGAACCCGAGAGGAACTTCACTCAAGCTTAGCCCGTTATAGAGTCAAATTCTCTCTTTTCGCAGC